GTGATCTCAAACCTTGCGACTGTTATCCCCCCAAAAACGAATCCCGGGATTTTTTACATACAAAGGATTTACTTGTTACTAATATAATACAACCCCTGTTCTTCTTTAGATCTACTTGTTTTACTCCGATAGTATCATAAATTGAGTCAATGCATAGGAAATGAATGCATTTCCATACTATTAAGTTAAGTGAAATAGATAAGACATAATCTGGATTATATCACATTACTTATTTTACTGGATATTACGGAGCCTGTTCATGCAGGATATGATCGAGTCTGATCATAGAAAAGATTCTCTTCAAGCGAACCGGCCTATCCTCCGTAGGGGGCTTGCGCGGTGGTTGGAACAAAGACACATTTAATTGTGAATTCAAATGTGGCAGATAAGGTAAAGTCATATATCTGCGCGGCCCAATCAATAGTTCAAGTCACACACTCCCATAATCCATTCTTTTTTCGGAGAGTTCCCTTCAACTATTCGTGTATGTCAAATAAATAATCCAATTTATTTTGTTAAGTTGAAGGGAAATATCCAAATACATGTCTTATTTTTTTAAATAATCCATATTTGTAGCAATGAAATACTATTGCTCCTCCCCAAAATGATAAATGATTGATTACAAATATCTATGATCCATATTCTCTATAAAGGACCGGAAATGCCTTGCTTACGTATCATTGGAAAGTGCATTAACATGAATACGGCAGTAAGAAGAGGTAATACAAAAGTATGTAAACTATAAAAACGAGTCAAGGTAGATTGTCCCACACTTGCACTTCCGCGCAATAACTCTACCAACGACGATCCTATTACAGGAATAGCTTCGGGTACACCTGTTACAATTTTGACTGCCCAATAACCAATTTGGTCCCAAGGTAAGGAATAACCAGTTACACCAAAGGATGCGGTCAATACACCCAAAACTACACCCGTAACCCAAGTCAATTCGCGAGGTTTTTTAAAACCACCGGTGAGATACACGCGAAATACGTGCAGGATCATCATTAAGACCATCATACTTGCCGACCATCGATGAACTGATCGTATTAACCAACCAAAGTTAGCCTCAGTCATTATATATTGAACAGAAGCAAAAGCCTCAGTAACGGTCGGACGATAATAAAAAGTCATAGCAAACCCCGTCGCTACTTGGACTAAAAAACAAGTAAGTGTAATTCCTCCTAAACAATAAAATATGTTGACATGAGGAGGAACGTATTTACTAGTTATATCATCGGCAATCGCCTGAATCTCAAGACGTTCTTCGAACCAATCATAGACTTTATTGAGATAGGTAAACCAAAGGACCCCCCTGAGAACCGTATATGAGAATTTCATCTCGTACGGCTCAAACAAAAATACTCAAATACTGGTTATTTGGAAAACGGATATGTGTAATAGAAAGTTTTTAACTTCTTAACTTAATCCTATGATTCCAATCTTCTCTGAAGATAAGAAAAAAATAGAAATCCGAAAGCTATTCTTTGTGGTTATAATGCCAAAATTTCAAGTCGGCTCACTCGTCTTTTATCTTGATCCTTACAGGCCTCTTGAATATTCTATTATTTACTTATACTTAATTTCTTTTGTTATTTTTGATTTGTGTGTGTAATGCGATTTTACTGCTGTCTTCTTTATTATTATTGATAGGAATTTTCTTGTTAAGACCCTATGAATCAATTCAAAAAACCTCAGATTCATACCAGAACCACGATGATTTTCAAAAAAAACCTTTAATCGAAGTCCAAAAATTCCCTGAGTAAGAACTGTTGGATCATCACTTATTCAATGAATAGATATAATGAAACAAAATCCAAAGAAACGTTTGTCCTTTGATCAAAATAAATATAAGCGGCGGCAGTTTAAAAGAATAAAAATCTTTCCATTTCTTCTTCTAACTCTTTAAAATTTTTTTTAAGTCCGGTTGCGAGGTCTAAATAGAAATATTAAGTATGAATCATAGTTCTAATACTTTAGAATCTATTTTCTATATTCCGTGCTTCAGATACTAGAATAAATATCTGACGGGATAAAGCCATCTCTATCAAGATGACGGATCCATTTTTTGTTCTGTACTATCAATAGGATCAATTATAACAAGTCACACACTCATATTCCGGAAATACAGAAACAAAGAAGTTTCACGGTCGAACTACCAAATCGAAATAGAATGGGCTAAAAATCAAAGACCTAAATGCTAAACTTTACTTTCTATTGAAAAGCTAGTTAGTCGGTTCTGGTGAACTAATTCCTAGAAATTTCGTCCAGTAAAATGGACGAATTATAAATCTCTAAAATAATAGAGAGAAATATCGCAAATAAAGCCATTGCAACACCCATCAAAGGAGTAGTTCCCCACCCCGGAGCTACTTTACCATATTCTGAATTCAATGGTTTCAATAAATCCCCTACAACAGTTCGTCTTGGACCAGATCTAGAACTACCCTCAACGGTTTGTGTAGCCATAAATCCTATTTTTTATTCATTGAGATCTGTT